TTCATTCCAATCAAATGATCCGCGGCTGCCAATATATCTCGCGGTAACAAAAATGTATTGTTATGAGGTATATCAAGATTCAGTCTCTGGTTCATATTTAGTCGACCAATCCTTCCTAATTCACATCTTTGTTGAAAAAATTTCTTTTGTAATTCCTTACATAAGGATTCAGAAAATACTGGACCTCCGCCTACAGAAGTAAATTGTTGATAAAACTCCAAAATGGCATTTTCCTTTGACCCAATTTTTTTTTTTTCCTTATCGTTCAGGAAAGACAAGAAAATCTCGGGGTAGCACACATTCTCTAAAATTTCTCTTAGATTCGAACCCATAGCTGATGATAGAACTAGAATAGATATTTTCTGTTTCCTACTCACACGAGCCCATATCCTTGCTTTTTTATCAATCTCTAATTCTACTCTTCCCCCCCAATCTGATATTATAGTGCCGGTATAGACCGAAATTCCGTTATGGTCCAATTCTGACCGGTAATAGATACCAGGGCTTTGCAATATTTGATTGATCACAATTCTGTATATTCCATTTACTATAGAAGTTCCCAGGGAATTCATTAGAGGGATGTTTCCAATAAAAATTGTTTGTTCTTGCATATCCCTACTGTTTTTCCAAATTAATCCTGCGGATACATATAATTCAGAAGAATATGTGAGTGATTCATATACAGCATCCCTTTCTTTTATCGATGGTTCTACTAATTGATATGTTTCCACAAATAATTGAAATTCAATTTCTTGATCTCTATCTTCAATTTTTGGAAACTTATAAAGTTCTTCTGCTAAGCCCTGATCAATGAACCTACAAAATCCTTCAAATTGTATCTGATTAAATCCAGGTATTGTAGACATTCCCCCATTTCCATCCCCAAGCATTTTTAATTTCCCATTTATTGAAAAAGAAATCCCATTATTGGATCGTTTTTCATCCAATTATATGGATCGATCCAGCACTGATGGAATTGATATTCTGTTTACAGAATCACATAAAATTTTATCTAACTCCATACCATATTTTATCTAACTCCATATATGAATATGGAATGTATGAAATACGTATGAACGGAGGAATAAAGAGAATTTCAATTTTCTACTCAAATTGGAATTTGCAACAGATACAACTGGAAAAGAATTGAGAAATTCCACTTAACTTAGACTTATGGAATTTTATATAGAATAACAAAAAGTGATTCAATTTCTACTATTATTTATGATATTCCATATTCCAATACAATTAGATACCAGTGAAATAAATAATTCGGGATTTGATCTCTTCGATGAGATAAAAACCCAATAATCAGAAACAATATTTGGTTTTTTAGCACTTAGCCTTTTTCGTGGATTTCTTTGTTCAGTTCAAAAAAAAAAAAAAAAAAAGGATTCGCACAGAAGAGATATTTTTTTTATCTATTTTTTTATTTTAATAGAGTTCGTTGAAGCGCAGAAGAAGGCTTTATTAAGCATACGCGGATAGAACTATAGCTATCTATATATGTCTTTCCTTTTATTGCGGTTCTGTACAGCGGATGTCGTGCTCTAGCAAAATAGCTATTTTCTATAGGAATCATAGACAGATAAGATATCTGATTAAAGATATACGTGTAATAATTTATGTTCTGGGGTTTACATATACTCATAATTGTTGTTATAATTGAAATATTGAAATTGAGAAGGCTTTTTTTATTGAAAAGAATCAATACTGGATAGTTATATATCCATTTTGATTTTCTTATATCATTCGGGAAATACAATTTTAGATTCAAATTCGAGAATCGTTCATGAATTTCGAGTCAATAGTTAATGGTTCCAATTTGTCCTGAATTTTGTCTTTTGTGACTGAAAATTCACATTTGGTTTTTCCTTTCAATAGAAAGGAGAAAGAATTCAGATAGTGCGTGTTTTGACATACTATACAAAATGAATCAAAGAGATGGATCCAATCCAAAAAAGGAAGGATTTCTTTTAGGAAAGGGATTAAGATTAAGAAAAATGGATTCAAGATACAAGTACAAAAAAAAGAAGTTTAGTAACAAAAAAGGGGGGTATTTTCGTCTATTTTCTATTTTTATTTTATATTGCCTTGGCGACATGGCCGAGTGGTAAGGCGGGGGACTGCAAATCCTTTTTCCCCAGTTCAAATCCGGGTGTCGCCTGATCAACAAAAGACGCGAAATACCTTATTCCGTTTTGCTGATATAACTTGTTGAATTTGTCCCCAATAGAAGCAGCGGAGGAAAAAGACTCTTGATACTTCCAAGAGCGCCGCTGCTTATTTTGTTTGCGCTTAATCTTTCCCGATTCTACTAGCAATCATATAAGAACTTCTTATAATTAATTGGTTCTTATAATTAATTGGTTATAATTAATTGGATTTTTTGGATTGTTTCATCAATGGTATTGGGCAAAATCTTTTTTTTTTTTTTTTTACTCTGCGCCAGCGATACTAATATTAGTATTAGTGACTATTATTAGTATTATTAGTGAAAAATAATGGAAAAAAGTGAACAATACTAGCAAAATTCCTTCATATTCATAGAGATAGGGGCCATAATTCACATGGATATAGTAAGTCTCGCTTGGGCTGCTTTGATGGTAGTCTTTACATTTTCCCTTTCACTCGTAGTATGGGGAAGAAGTGGACTCTAGGGATACTACGCATACTAAGATATTTTCTTGGAGAAGTCACATATTGCGCACTTAGTGCTTAGTTTAGTATTTGTTTTATTATTTTAGTTTTAGAAATTCGATTTATGTTATACTTTATTGACTCGACTCATTTCATATCATGATTCAAAGATTGAAAATCAAAGTTTTTATAAAACTCCTTTCCTTGGATGATTTGTCAACTGTTCAATCAATTACTTCTTGGGAATGCTAAAAAAAGATTTCTTGATTTTCTTTTATTAATGCATACCCCGACTATTCTTTTTTTTTCTTTTCATTGATTTGATTATTTCAATGGATTCCGGGATTCATATTGAAAATAATCTGAAATTCAGGAATTAGAATCATAAGAATAAGAGGCGCCTTTCAACTATTCCAGATTAATTGGAACCAACACAAATCAAATATATAAAGAAAAGAAATCCAATTTGAACCTTATGTACATTCCATATAGATAATTAATATCTATTATCTATATATGAAGATGACATTCTAGATTGATCTATATTAAGCCCAGATCTTTCTACAGTACAACTTTATATACTAGAATAACAAAAATAGATAGTATGGTAGAAAGTAATATATATTACTTTCTACCATACTATCGGATCTCATAGAATCCTGCTGATTCTAGTTCGCTCATTTCAGCTAAAACGCAAAATTGGAATTCTTTTCATTTTATTTCGTTAATTCTTGATAAGAACTAAGAAGTCAAGTTTCATTCAAATTAATCACTTTGACTAACAGTTTTTACATATATTATAAGTAAAAAAGCAGTAGGAACTAGAATGAACAGTGCAGTAGCAATAAATGCGAGAATATTTACTTCCATAATCTCTTTCGTTTTTCTTTACTTCACAATAATTCGGGATTTAATCCCATAAGAGATGAGAAATCTTTCGCCTCTAAATTCAATGAGATGAATTCCATCTCGATGATATCGAATCAGATCAATATCATGAATAACAATATCTGAACTCTCAAATCGATTTATCGTCGAGAATTGAATAGTATAACATAGAAAGATCATTTATTCATACCAAATCCAAAAAAGGATTCCTGACCCAATCGAAAATTTCCTTATTTTATTACTTTGTTACTTTATTTATCATTCTTTTCCATTCTTTTTTTTCTATAAAACTATCTCCTTCCTTGTACAATCATCTGACTAAGTATCATCTAATCGCCTTTAAACTTACATAGGTTACAAACAAACCCAAACAAACAATAGAAGCGAAATGGGAAGGGGGGAGTTCTGTTCTAAGCTCTTTTTTTGAATGATCTAATCTTATTGGATTGGAAAACAAAAAAAGTGTGATTGTGATAAAGATAAGTCCTAGTATAAAAAAAAATCGAATATTCTACCAAATTTACTTTTTTAGAGTTTGTTTTTTCTTCGTCAGAAACCCTTAAAAAAGATTATTCATTCCCCCTATAAGAGGAGCAGGGTCCTTCCTTATTTGATTTTTATTTTATTAATATGTTCTTTACTTGAATTAGTAATGGGATCCATATAATATATCAAAACTTCAGTGTACAATTTGAATGAGATAGATTGTTTCAAATTCAAACTAGTAATTGAGACAAAATCGGAGCCAAAAAAGAAGATACTTTTCCGATTAAAAGGATTCTATCAAAGAAATGAAATTCATTTTGTATCGTACAAATAAGAATTCCATTTGTGTATGTGCTACCGGGAAAGATAGGGTACTCGATTCGATTTCATTATACGGATCGGGAGTAATCGAAAAGGCCAAATTCAGTGCGGTATCTCTTGGAATCCTGAATATGACGCTACCAATAATTGTACTAATCCAAATGTGTCTTTATCCATCTCCATCGATATTAGTTGAAGAAATGAAAATTACCATATTTGTATTTGCTTTGATGAAAAACGAAAATAAATATAAAATATATAAATAAATAATATAAAATAATAATAAGGATCCCCTTTGGGAATGAAATTCTGCTATTTGTACCCCTTTTACAGAAAATGAAGAGATGAATTGATCTATTTTTTTTTTTTTTATTGGATTTGTCGGGACTGACGGGGCTCGAACCCGCAGCTTCCGCCTTGACAGGGCGGTGCTCTGACCAATTGAACTACAATCCCAAGGAAATGAAATAAAGTGTACAGCATACATATTCTTATGATTTCATTCAAACACTTTCTGTTTAGATTTAAAATTGGAATCGCCTCGTTGTAACAGAGTGCGAGTGGTAGGTAATATTGATATCCACGTGGATATATATTTTAGTGATACTGGCACGAATTACTAATTATCTTTTCGTTATTTGAAATAACGAAATCTCAAAATCAAT